TCAATAAATTAAGTTGAATTCTATATCTACACATACCAAAAACATAGAAAAATCCGAATACCAATCTAATCGATTCTATAGATATTTGGGCTAGAGTTGACAAACAAACAAAACCAGCAATATACTTTATTAGTATCGCATAGAAATCTAAATGGGGCGTGGCCAAGTGGTAAGGCAACGGGTTTTGGTCCCGCTATTCGGAGGTTCGAATCCTTCCGTCCCAGAACATATATATTCTCTGACAATATAGATTGCTTTTTTAACAATGTTCTGTTTAAAATCGAAATGTTAGCTGGAATGTGATTGTTGTTTCTGATTTTTTTCTTCGATGAATCGTTTTTTTTTTTCAAAAACTGAATCGAGATACGAAAGAATCCATATTCCCTATCTCATATTCTCTACCCCCTAAATTAGCCTAATTAGATTCAATTTTCTTTTTTGTAGATTTCTTGACTTTTCGCCAAGAGGGGGTTTTTGGTACTAATTCAATTCACTAAGTCTCTTAATTCTTAATCAATGAGGTAGGCTAAAATAGAAAAAAAAGGGGCAAAAACTGGACTTAATCTGGGCTTGTTTGGCTTTGTGCCCAGACAGCTCGCATTTCGTAAAAATAAAAAAGACTAGGACATCCCCTTCTTTTGATTTATGCTGCATCAGTCCCATAGAATGGGGTAGATAGGAGTTAATCAGTGATGGGAAGGCGTTCATTTCAATATCTATAAACAGTGACAATTGCTCAGTCTATTTGATCGAATTGATAGATACGAAACCCTCCCCATTCTTTGGATTTTATCAATCAGATGAAAAAAAAAAAGACTTATCTTTTTTCCTAAGATGATCAAAAGTTATTTTTAACTATCAAATTTTCTTGGAATAATGATGTCGAGAGGGGAACTTTCGAAATTGATTCGAAATTTCGAAAGAGAAATAGTTTAAATCATTCCTTAGAAGCTGAATCTTTCTCTCCTATTAAGTCACGTGAAGATGCAGAATCAAAAAGAATTCGTTTATTCGTCTTATTTTATTTATATAAATAAATTATTTATTATATATATTTATTAATTAATATTATAATTTAATTAATATTAATTAATATTATAATGTTAGACAATTTAATATTAGCGATGGGGTCTTACTAAGACTTCTTCAGAAAAATATTTATCCACCTATATCTATAGTATTATTTATATCTATAGACTATAGATATAGAAGATATAGAAAATACTTTAGATTATGGTGTTTATACATCAGCCCAACCAATGACTATTCATGATTCCATAATTGAATCAATTCCATACCGGTTCTTAGAGGAATGTTATGGTAAAACTTCGTTTGAAACGATGTGGTAGAAAGCAACGTGCGACTTGAAGGACACGATCCGTTGTGGATTTGTACATCCACCATTTTTTGTAGGAATGAAGGTGCTCTTAGCTCGACATCATGGGTTCTGTTTCACTAGAACCCCTCGTTTTTTGTTGTCTTGGAATGTAAATAGTCCATGATGGAGCTCGAGTAGAAAGTATTAATTTATTTCTCGGGGCAAGGGTCTAGGGTTAATGCCAATCAATAAAAAAATTGAAACAACTTCGTAAATATATCTTAGGTATGGAAATCGAAAGAATCCAATTCGAGCAAGTTTAAAATGAAAAAATTTATTGGAATTGATCAAACTTTTTCGATCCAAAGTGTTTCACGAGGGAATCCATCATCTTGTAGGATTCTTTCATAAAAATCGCAAAAAGGGTATGTTGCTGCCATTTTGAAAGGATTAAAAAGCACCGAAGTAATGTCTAAACCCAATGATTTAAAATAAAACAAAGATAAAGGATCCCAGAACAAGGAAACACCTTTTTAATTGTCTTAATAACTGGATCAGACTGAAGAATCCGATTTTAAACGAGACAAACAAAAAAGGAGGAAAGACCGCTCAATAAATGAAAGTGCCGAAAGATTTTCCTTTGAACTGTTTGAAAGTTATCCAACTTGAGTTATGAGAGTATGAATGGTTTCTTTTTCATTTTAAGGAAGAACGAAGAAAAAAAGACTTAGATCTTTAATTGCTTTGATCATTTTATGGATCCAGTTGTCATTTCTTAGATAGAATTCCATACAGAGACAAAACTTCGAATCAATCATTTTTCTCGAGCCGTACGAGGAGAAAGCTTCCTATACGTTTCTAGGGGGGGTGTTGTTCATCTACATCTATCCCAATGAGCCGTCTATCGAATCGTTGCAATTGATGTTCGATCCCGAAGAGAAGGAAAAGATCTTCAGAAAGTGGGTTTTTATGATCCGATAAAGAATCAAACTTATTTAAATGTTCCTGCTATTTTATATTTCCTTGAAAAAGGGGCTCAACCTACAGAAACTGTTCAGGATATTTTAAAGAAGGCAGAGGTTTTTAAGGAACTTCGTCTTAATCAACCGAAATTCAATTAAGGAAATAAATTAAGGAAATACAAAAAAGGGGGTAGTGATTTGTATATAACTTTGTATGACT